AAAGATATTTAGAATTCGTTTCTTTCTCTTCTATCTCCCAGCTTTCGAGTTTCTTTAGTTATTCACTAGAACAGTTATGATCGGGAAGTCGAGACAAGGCAAGTGTTCGGATCTATTATGACATAGCCGTGAGGCGCTCAACGGACACTTTTTTTATTCGAAAACTTTTCTGGGCTTTGGATTGACATAAAAAATCATTTTTTTGTACAACCTAGCCTATTCTTAATCTTAATTAATTAGAAGGTCTTAAACAGAATCCCTTAATGTTTTACAGAGATTCTGTCCGGTATCTGGATTTAGATATTCGAAGGTTTTTTCTTATTTTTTTGAGTTATTTTAATTTAGTATTTCGATTATTCTATCGAATCGAATTAATTAGAATTAATTGCAATACAATATGTATATTTCATTTTTAATTGCAATACAATATGTATATTTCATTTTTAAATGAAATATACATATTAGAATTCTCTATTCTCTAATTCTGTCTAATAATGATAATTAAGAAACTGTAATCTAATGTGAAATATAGATTCTTGAAAATGAAAAAAAAAATACTATTTTAATTAATTCTAAATCGAATTTCAATAATCTACTAAAATAACATTATAATAGCTAATAGCCGAAAAAAACTAAATCTATTCTGTACTGGATCTGTGTATTCTTTAGACCGATGAAATACCAAACAAACTAGAATTACTGAGTAAGAAGAGATATAATGAAATTCGTTGATTGGTTATTCCCGACGAAATTTGATTTGACTCAGAGGTACAACATTAATTCTAAAAGATCAAAAATTCGAAAAATTTTACTCGAAACGCCTCGTGATCTTCAACCAATTATGTGCTTCAATATAATTACCAGGAGTAAGCGCTATAGCTTGTTTCCAATACTCAGCGGCTTGATCGAACCAAGCCTCCGCAATTTCAGAATCTCCCTGTCGAATGGCCTGCTCTCCCCGGTCGGAATAGAAGGTTCCTTCCCTTAGAACCGTACTTGAGAGTTTCCTACCTCATACGGCTCAGCAGTCAACTCTTTTGGTATTCATTTTAACTCTCGAACTGAATGAGATTTCTATCTCACTTTTTGGTTTCGGGTTAACCAAAAGAGGTAATTGCATAAGTTTCAAACTTGAATGATTATTTAGAATCATAATCCTTGTTTTATCTTTTATCCCACCTTCAGCAGAATAAAGAAAGGATGGACATTTCTTCCTTTCATTACGATTTTCTGCAAAGTAACTATCTCGGTTTCATATCGAAATTGATTGATATAGAATTCTTGCAAAAGTCTTTCCTTCCTTCATAAGAAAGAAAAAACTTACTATCTTTGGGATCTGATCCTACACCGCTGCTCAATACCTGAGTGGATCACCTCTATTACATAAGCAGATTCCTAACTTTTATTTGTATTATATTATGGTAATGGTATAAGTAAGCAGTTCTTTTCTTAATCATAAGGTATTTATCCAAACCTCGTTAATTGATCTTTACGGCGCTTCCTTTCTAGCAATTCGATTTTTTATCCATAGAATAAAGTATCTAGGCATATCTTAATTTCTTCATATTTCGACTCCTGTGAAGTTTTTTTTGCTACAGCTCATAAAAATCGTTGTTTTGGACGATGTATATGTAGAGAGCCTACTTTCTTTTTCGTATGTATTCGTATTTACTAACCGGTTTTTGGTCTTTCTTTCCTTTTATCTTTCTATAGTGGAGATAGTCGCACGTAATGACAGATCACGGCCATATTATTAAATGCTTGTGGTAAGAATGGGTTTCGTTCGAGTGCCCTAAAATAATATTCTAAAGCTTTCGTATGATCCCCATTACTTGTATGAATAAGGCCTATGTTATATAATATATAACTTCGATCATAGGGATCAATTTCTAGCCGCATAGCTTCATAATAATTCTGTAAAGCTTCTGCATAATTTCCTTCAGATTGGGCTGACATCCGTTACGGTCGTCATTCGATTCAAAGAATCTCCGTTCCAGAACCGTACATGAGATTTTCACCTCATACGGCTCCTCCCTTAAAATTTAATTCATAATGAGAATATTTCAATCGGTTTTTGATTCCATGTATTGTATTCTCATTATGAATTGAGTGGAGCTAGTGTTTTTGCATGAAATTTCTAGCCAACCTTCCTGCGAAAGAACTTCTGTTAACATCAAATGTGTTGTTACTAAATAGAAAAGGTAACTCCAAAAATTTCTTTGTTCTCAACGCCCCCTAATTTCCAGGAATTAGTCACTTCAACAGTCTTTGATGGTTATACGAGTATCCAAAGTACGAACGAGATGGATGTTTGTTGTCCCAACCATTCTTTTACCAATCCAAATAAGGAAAGGGTATAAGTTATTTTTAACAAAGCTTTCATCTTGTTGATTTCTAGGTGTAGTGCTTTTCTCTCGTGCTGCCTATTAATACTAATAGAGTGGGATTGACCTGTAATATAGAACCAATAGGTGTAACCTTTCGCTCAATACTAAAATGGATAATGGAAGCATATGAGGCTGCATCAATCGGGGATACACGACAGAAGGAATTGTTCTATTTCTAAACTTCACCTTCAACAAGCGTAGATTTTTTTTCAATAACCTATAAATAATAAGTTTTTTCTATATTCAACTTTTATGTTTTTAAGTTTTTTGTAAAAAAAAGAATCAAATCACACCATCTCTGTAATAGGTAAATGCCTCTTTTTCTCCTGAAGTTGTTGGAATTATTCTTAATAAAATATTGGCCACAACTGAAAAGGTCTTATCAATAAAATTTCCATTTGTCCGCGATCTAGACATAGGTAACAATCCATTCTACAATTCTTCTCATTACCCCTCGTGGGAAAATGATCCTACAAACAAAGGAATTATACAATACAAAATAGCATAAAAATGGATTCATTTCAAAAAATAAAAGAAATGAAGATACGAGACTTATACTACTATTTCGCTAGAATCAAATACTCAAAAGTATACTTTTTGCAAGAATAAATAAGAAATATTGGAATCTAATTCGAATTCATCCAATCCAAATAGAGTAGTATACCAATGAAACTATTCCTATTTCATTGAAACTGAAGAATCAAGGAATTCTTCCTATGCATTAAGTCAAAAAAGGGCTTTGATTGAATTATGATCCAAAGAGGAAGGGAAAATAATATTCTACGATGTAACTAGAATAACTACCAATATGGAATCGAAGTTGAGTTTAAATGGAATGGAATCATGATTGAAGGTATCCATTAATCATAGTCTATAAAAAAAGTAAAACCCTCAATCTATTGATTCCTTCCAATTCATTGATTTTTTCTGATATGGTATAAATATCATATTCAAAAAGGGCGGGAACATCATATTTGCAAATATTGAGTCGATTTTTTTGAGTTTAGCCTTTGACAAGCACAAGAAAAAACTTTCATTAAAGAAAATATGAAATATTCATAACTCGCTATTTATTTGGGTTCTGGGTCATAATCATTGTAAAGGAGAGGTGGCCGAGTGGTTCAAGGCGTAGCATTGGAAATGCTATGTAGACTTTTGTTTACCGAGGGTTCGAATCCCTCTCTTTCCGTACCTGCATTTCACTCAATTCACCAACATTGTTGACCGTAACAAATAAAACACCAGGAGATACCATTATTATAGCAGTTAGATCCTTCTTAGATTTTTCTATCGATTTTTTTCTAATTGCTGTGGTACGAAAAATACTGGAAAAGGTGGACAAGGATGGGTAGGAGAAAATTCAGACCAAAATCCTTACCTTAATCTTACATCAATTTACTTTAGTACAAACACGAAGGAAGCCAAATTTTTCGAAACCCTTTTTGATAAAGGTAGGTTTAAGTCTGGCGAGAATAATATTCTACGACTAGTAATTCATTTATTTTCAAACCGACCCACTTATTATCTATTATTTGATTGACTAATCCTTTATATGGGAATGGGTGAAGAGTCAAATGTTTTGGCAATTCCCCGGGAGGGGATGAATCCAGATAATTTTGAACGAGAGATTTGGAGTTTTGTTTCTCCCTCGCCATAATAATATCTTGGGGTTTGCAACGATAACTTGGTATATCTACTATACGACCATTAACTAAAATATGTCTATGGTTAACTAATTGGCGTGCTCCAGGAATAGTAGGAGCCATACCTAATCGAAAAAGGATGTTATCCAACCGCATTTCAAGTAATTGGAGTAAAACCTGACCTGTTGACCCTTTGGCTTTTCTAGCTATACGAAAGTATTTCAACAACTGTCGTTCTGTAATACCATAATGAAAACGTAATTTTTGTTTTTCTTCTAGCCGAATACGATATTGAGATCTTTTTCCGGAACGCGATTGGTTTCTAAGATCGCTTCCAACTTTAGGCTTTTTATTAGTTAGTCCGGGTAAAGCTCCTAGACGGCGTATTTTTTTGAAATGAGGACCTCGGTAACGCGACATAAAGACTCCTTCTTTTTTTTATTGATATTTCATTTTAGTAAAAACCGAAATTAAAACTGAACTAAATAATAAATTTCTGAAATATTGTACTACAAAGAATAATCAGATGAATTGTATAAATATCCGAAGCCAGCCCCTTTTTCTATTTTTATTTTTTTAGAATTTCATTTCTAAAAAAAGTTTTTATTTGATTACAATTTTTTTTAGAATTCAACTATTTCTAAATATAGATAATATAATTATGTTAATTATGTATATTAGAAAATAATAGATTCGAAAATATCGAAACTAGAAAATAATAAAAAATCCTTTTCTGAGTTGAGTTATTTTTCCGAAATTAAACTCTTTCATTGAACTTTTATTTCATTGAACTTTTATTCATAGGTGTAAGTTTATACAACATAAAAAACCATAAACCCTTTGACAAAGAAAAGGTGTCTTTCTTCTTTGATTTTGAAGAAACATGTTTCACTCATATTCATATAAAAAATAGAAATCGAACAAATAGATAAAAGCCAGCTATCGGAATCGAACCGATGACCATCGCATTACAAATGCGATGCTCTAACCTCTGAGCTAAGCGGGCTCGCATAAGAGAAGTTTTACATCCATAGTAATTAAAAAAAATATATCTTAGATTTGAACTATTTGTTTATGAATAGTTCAAATGAAATCAATTTGAAATCCATAGTGAAAAAATTTTATTTTTATACATTATTATATTTATATATATTATTATATATATATTTATATATTATATATATTTTCAAATTCGAATTTTTTTGAATTATTAGTATTCAATATTATATTAGATTTGTATTAGATTTTTTGAAATAAACAAAAAATAGATTATGAAATTCATTAATTAAAATGAATGAATTTCCATTTTAGTTATAGGAATCTACCTTAAGAAAAAATAATTAATATAGAATGGTATGATAAAGAATAACATAAAAATAGAATATTCATATAGATATTATGCTTTGATTCGAAGACTAGAACGAAAAAAAGAAAAGAATCGACCTTTTAAGTATTCAAAATTACATAGGAAAAAAAAGAAAAGGGATCATATATATGGTGGTATAAATTTATATTGAATTGAAGAGAAAAAAATATATAGAATTAGTTGTGATTGGCCCATATCAAAAATGAACTCCTAGTAGAGATGAAAGAAACTAGACAAATAAATAAGTTCCTTTCGGTATATGAATTGGTATATAATCAATTCAACGATTTGAGGATAATCAAAAAAGAAATAACTAAGGAAGAGTACATTAAACTGAGATTTGAATCAAAAAAGGGGATATGGCGAAATTGGTAGACGCTACGGACTTAATTCGTTTGAGCCTTAGTATGGAAACCTACTAAGTGAGAACTTTCAAAATCAGAGAAACCCTGGAATTAAGAAAAATGGGCAATCCTGAGCCAACTCCCGCTTTCCAAATAAAAAAAGGATAGGTGCAGAGACTCAATGGAAGCTATTCTAACAAATGGCGTTGACTTCGTTGCATTGTTATAAGGATTACTCCTCCAAAAAGGATGAAGAAGAAACGTATATACATATGTATACGTACTGAAAAATTAAATACTATACTGTATCGAAAATAAAGAATTAATGATGACCCGAATACATTTTTTTCATATTCATATAAAAATAAAAATAAAAAAATGGAATAATTGTTGTGAATTGATTCCAAGTTGAAGAAAGAATCGAATATGAATTTCATAAATTCATATTTAAAATTTACCCCGTGTCTGATAGATCTTTTGAAGAAGCAATCAATTGGATGAGAATGAAGATAGAGTCCCATTCTACATGTCAATACCGACAAGAATGAAATTTATAGTAAGAGGAAAATCCGTCGACTTTATAAATCGTGAGGGTTCAAGTCCCTCTATCCCCAAAAAAGCTCATTTGATTCTCTAACTAGTTATCCTCTTTTTCGTTAACGGTTCAAAATTGGTTCTCCTCCTAATTTACTCTTCTTTCCATAAAGGTATCTGAGCATAATTTTTTTTATTATTAAAAAGTCTTGTGATAGAAATGATAGATGTACAAATGACCAGCTTTGAGCAAATGATGAGTATTCCACTTTTTTGAATGATTCACAATATATATTCTTTATTGTACTAAAACTGACATACAAAGTCTTCTAGATCCAAGAACTTCTGAGGCCTAGATAACACTTTGTAATATCCTTTCGCCTTTTATTTAATTGACATAGAAACCTGTTATCTAATAACATGAGTAGATACTGCGGCGCGAAAGGCCGGGATAGCTCAGTCGGTAGAGCAGAGGACTGAAAATCCTCGTGTCACCAGTTCAAATCTGGTTCCTGGCACACGATTTATTTAGATTTAGATGAGTATCCATTCTAGAGATTCATTGATATGGATGAATATACATATTAATGAATTGTTTAGATCATGACACATAGGGAACTTAGACCTCGAGATGTCTAGACATATACTTGATAGATGGGAAAAGATTAGCTAAAAAGATGTGAAAGAGTTTTTTCTTTGTTTATTTGGGTATACGTTTGTTTGGTTAGACCGTGTCGCTTCGCATTGAAAAACAATATGAATACTTCATATTCAAAAAAGTGGAATTAATTAGTTGAAAGACGAAAAAAGGATGATAAAGTAGAGGGGAGGTAAAGTAGGAAACTCGAAAAGATATATTTCAGATTAGAGGACAAATAGAATCCTATTTCGTCTCATTTCTTTTTTTTCTATTTCGTCATTTACCCCCCCTACATTACATGACTTTCTAGAGTCCATATAAGTGATATTCGCGACACAAAGTTCATGATACAAAATTTTATTGGTTCATTCTATTCTAGTGGCTCGGCTCATCCAAAATGAAAGTATCTTCCTAAATTGAAAATTTCAACGAATTCCTAATTCGATTGTCTTTCATTTTTAAACCACGCATAATACGAATAAAAGGCCAATTACTTTGATCGATTGATCTAGAACCGAGGGTACAAATATGCCTTATCCATCCATTTATTTTAAGATTAATTTCCTATCATTCAATAGGCATCTTG